AGAAACAAGAATTTTTGAGGAAGTATGGGATGGATAAGACTAATTAATTGCTTTTTTATTGAATCCCATCCGAGCGAGATTCAATTACTTGATACAGAATTCAACTATAGATCCAAGAGATTTTATTCTATTTGATGTTTCATCGAATCATGTGATGAATACATGGAACTTTTATCCGGAACTACACTTAACTATCTATCAATTTTCGATTTTCTATCCTTTCCTTATCTCCTGTCTTAGTCTGAGATAGAGAGAGGCATATCTTACTATAATACTATAATAAAATAATACGTGAATTGATGAGTAAAAGTTGAAGAGAGGTGTTTCCTATTTTTAGCGGTACAAATAAGTTCCTGGGGTATTAGAGCATTACCTCATTAGAATATAATGAAGTAAGGGTTGTTCATCAAAGGTGAGTGAAGAGGAAAATAGATAGGAATCGCGAAAGATAGAAAGCTTTGTGGGATTTAGTCACACCATTAGATTCTATTGACAATTCCAAAAAACTGTTCATACTATGAATGAGCATAGTATGGTGGCGATCCGAGCAGGTATGCCCCCATGGTCAAAAGGTGGATGACATTTCCCTTTCACGGAAGTAGTGGGGATTCGATTTCCCCTGGGGGTAGGGTACTATGAGAGGAAGTTGCTCATGGATTATCAATAAGTTTCGAATTGATTCTTCCTGGGTCGATGCCCGAGTGGTTAATGGGGACGGACTGTAAATTCGTTGGCAATTTGTCTACGCTGGTTCAAATCCAGCTCGGCCCAAAAATTCGCCGATCCATCATGAGATTATTTCCAATTTGATTTGTTCTCCCGAAGCATCTGAAACTAGAAAGAAGTAAAAAAAAAAATAGCTATTATCAATCGATTTGACGCGATTTGACAAACAACCAATAGGATTACTAGCAACCTGTTTCGTTCCCTCTAAAATCAATATTCGCATGGAGATTGATAGTAATATATCACCCCTTTCTCTCTTAGAATACGATGATTCTAGATAGAACTGAACTTGTTTGATTGAATGAAACCGTTCAAAATATGTAGGCCCCACGCCTTATTTATCTGGGATTGTAGTTCAATCGGTCAGAGCACCGCCCTGTCACGGCGGAAGCTGCGGGTTCGAGCCCCGTCAGTCCCGACCTAGAATCTGATGAATCCATCAATTCATCTCTCTATTTTCTGTGAAGAGGGACACGGAGCAGGATCTCCTTCCCGGTGCTGGGTCCTTATTTCTTTTTTGCTTTCCTTTGCCTTTTGGTAATTTCAAGTCATTCAATTTGTACCGTACCGATTGATGGGATGTGGGAGAGACCTATTTAGATTGCTACAATTATTGGTAGCACCCTATTCAATTAAGGATTCCGGGAAATGCCGTACTTGTCTGGGTTTTTCGCTTGCCCCTGATCCATTTTATAGAATAAACATATGTTTTACAGGAGCACAGACACCAATTAGGATTCATATTTTGTTTTTGTACGATACAAAATCAACCCCACTTTCACATAGTTAACCCGGCGGAATGCTTGAAAGGTTCAAAGTACCCCCACTCCCCCTAACTCCGAGTTTCAAGTTTATAGAAAATCAATTTCTAATTGGAAATAATCTATCGCACTCTCAATTCATATTGAATTTTTCATATTATATATCTGTTCTAGGACCGAAAAAGGGGGTATTACTAAAAGAAAGATCAAACAAGGATCTACCAGACTTAGCTTAGTGAGGGAATGGATAATCCTTTTTCTTCCTATTTGAAAGGTCCTATGGAAGAAAGAACAAATTACAAAACAGTCAATTTGTCAAAGTATTGGATCTTTTCTATTGGGATCCGTCCTTATCAAACCTCTTTGTCTTATAAGGAAATTGGGTCATAAAAAACAAAGTTTCGAACGGAATTCCCTCTTTATTTCCATTTCACTTCTACAATATTGATTGGGTTTGTGATCAACGGAAGTGTAAGATAGGTCATATGGTCGTTATATGATTCTATAAAGAAGACGGGGGGGTATAGAAAATAAAAGGAACAAAGAATGAAAAACCAAAGAGGATTCTTGATTGGATCAGGAATTCCATTTTTTATTGCGTATGTATCAAAGATCTTCCTATGTTATACTATTCAATTCTTGATGAAAAATTGATTTGATAGCTGAGATATTGTTATTCATGACATTGATCCAATTTAATACCATCGGGGGGAATTGCATACTATCGAAGTGAGAGACAAAAGATTTAGACTCTCTATGGGATTAGATCCCGAGTTATTATGAAATAAAAAAAAAATGATAAAATCAAATTATGGAAGTAAATATTCTCGCATTTATTGCTACTGCATTGTTCATTCTAATCCCTACGGCTTTTTTACTTATCATTTACGTAAAAACGGTCAGTCAAAAGGATTAATTTGAATCAAGCCCGGCTTCTTAGTCCTTATCAATTGATGGAATAAATGAAAGGAGATTTCAATCTCTAGTCTTAAATGAGCGGACTAGAATCAACAGTTATAGTATATGAAATCCGATAGATAGTATGGTAGAAAGAAATAGATCTATTTCTTTCTACCATACTAAATGTCTATTATTCTATATTCTAGAAAGTGAGACTGATGATTCGGCTGTAGAAATATATATAATATAGGATTCATTTCCTATTGAATATGGATCCATCTATAATATGGATATTCATCCAGGTACATATAAATCAGGTACATAAAAATCACATATGTCTAATGTATATATAAAAAGTCACCCCCAATTCTGACATAATATCCTAAGAATTCGAGTTTTTTGATCCATCCATTTGATTTGTCGTGATTCCAACCAATCCGAGATAACCGAATGTCCGCTTTGACTCTTATGTCTTATATGTCGTGCGTTGCGGCTCTAATTACTCGGTTTCTTATTTTTTCCAATAGGGAGGGACCCAGGGAGCTGTCGAAGAAATCAAATCAATAGAGGAAGGTCTGGGCATATACCGAATAAAATTCTAGAAAAAAAAAGAAAGCGAGTAATCCCCTTTTTCTCAATCAATCTGACAAAGCAAAATGGACCATTAAGAGATGAGTCAAGCAATTCTATGGGAAATTGTTCAGACAGATTGAGAAAAATCGTAGTAGATTCCAACTATTTCTAACGTGTGAACCATGATATGGACTGAGTCAATAAAGCGTAAATTCAATATGATTTCTCATTTCTAAGAGTCTAAATGCTTGAGCAATAAAGAGGGAAACAAATAAAAAAGGGGGCGGGTTTTTACTCATTGTAATATCCATATCTGATTCTGTTAATAGCTAGTGGCTAGAGTTCATCAAAATAGGAACATGGGATGAATTGAAATATTTCAAATATTTCTTTGATTAAAAAGATATTCTTCATATCTTGCATTTCTAATTTGGAAAAAGGATCTCCTTTTTTTTTATTAATTGAAAAAACGCTTTTGGAGAATGATCTATGAAAGAGACTATTGATAAAGTTCGATTACTCAACTCAATTAGCCGTTACTCTAGAGTCCACTTCTTCCCCATACTACGAGTGAAAGGGAAAATGTAAAGACTACCATTAATGCAGCCCAAGCAAGACTTACTATATCCATATGAATTATGTCCCCTATCTCTATCTCTATAGAATATGAAGATATTCTCCCCTTATTGATCACTAATAATAATCAACTCGATCGATGGCGCAGAGGCAAAAAGGAATTCTAACCGAAGGAAGGTTATTGATGAAGCAATCCAATAAATCTACCCATAACAAGTTCTTATACTGAATTTGTTTGATTCCCCGTTTCACTATCTAATTCAAGGCTCAGTCAGTATAGACTACACTATTAATGTAAGTCCTCACAGCCTAGTTCTTCTATACCATAATCCTCCTTCGAATCCTCGTCGCAAGGATTGACAGCCTTTTATAAAATAGAAAAGCCCCTATTCTGAAAATTGAATAAGTATTGGCAGTTCTAAGTTCTAGCCCTTTTCCTCTGCTTTTGCTGGGCAAGAATTGGGTCATTTGTCTGCTATCAAGAAAGGCATTTCGAGTTTTTATTGGTCAGGCGACACCCGGATTTGAACTGGGGAAAAGGGATTTGCAGTCCCCCGCCTTACCGCTCGGCCATGCCGCCAAAACGAAAAATATAGGGAGATTGGCATTTTTTACATTTTTTATTGGATTCGATGAATCCCATTCTCCTTATGCCTTTTCTAATAAATCTCAAAACCCTTTTTCTTTTTTTTGTTTTTTATTGAAAGAGAAAACAGAAAAGCCAAATTTTCTTTTCTGTCACAGAAATTCAAAAGAAAGGAAAATAGGAACCATTAACTATAGACTGTGAATTCATGAAAGTTTTGTTTTTTTTTTTTATCTCAAATAGCCTTTCCTTAGTGTCATAAGACAATAAAATTGAGACACAACCCATCAGTGCCAATTATTTTCACTAATTGAATCCTTTTCACTTACAATAATAACAAGAATTATGTGTATATGTCAACCATATAACAAAAATTATTACGCAGATATACCTAATTAGATATCTTATTTATATATGATATTCCTAGAAAGCGATTAAGGGAATGGCCGTGCTTCCGTTCTTCAAAGACTGTCAATCCTTGCGACGAGGATTCGAAGATTGAATCTATTGAATATCCAATAGAAATTAGGATATATAGCGCGGTTGCCAAAGTAAGTAGAATTTGGATAGGCGATTATAGGGATAGCTAAATAGCTGCGTGTTCTTACTAAATACAGTTCCTCTTGCGCACTCCAATTGGATTCCACGAATTCAATTAAGAAACACACCCTATCTCTTCTCTGCGGATCATTTCTGCCTTTATTGCATTCATAGATAGAGCAGGGATCAAAAATCCTGAGTCCATTTACTTTTTTGGTATCCAGCGGGCTCATAATATCATAATAGATAGAAATAGCATCCCTTTTTCTATTCTATTATTACTTTTCTATTCATCTATACAAGATTCCCTAATATAAGTCTAAGTGGCAGAATTTTTTTTTGTTCGGGAATGTTTTATTTTCTCAAGCCATTCCCATTTATTTCTATCTCTTGCAAATTCAAATTTGAGTAGAAAATTCTCTTTCTTTCTTTCTCCGCTCATATTTTAGATATTCCATATATATATGAAGTTGTTTAAAATAAGATTTTATGTGATTCAGTAAACAGAATATCCAGTCCATCATTGCTAGATCGATCCATATGGTTCGATGAAGAATGAGCCAATGAATGGGATTTTTTTGATAAATAGGAAACAAAAGTAAAGATGCTTCGAGATACAAACGAGGGAATGTCCACAGTACCTGGGTTTAGTCAGATACAATTTGAGGGATTTTGTAGGTTCATCAATCAGGGTTTGATGGAAGAATTTGATAAGTTTCCAAAAATTGAGGATAGAGATCAAGAAATGGAATTTCAATTATTTGTGGAAAGATATCAATTGCAAGAGCCTTTAATAAAAGAAATAGATGCTGTGCATGGATCACTCACATATTGTTCGGAATTATATGTACCCGCAGGCTTAAGTTGGAAAACCGGCAAGGATACGCAAGAACAAAACCTATTTATTGGAAACATTCCTCTCATGAATTCCCTGGGAACCTCTATAGTAAATGGAATATACAGAATAGTGATCAATCAAATAGTGCAAAGTCCCGGTATTTATTACCGTTCAAAATTGGACTATACCGGAATTTCGGCCTATACCGCTACCATAATATCAGATTGGGGAGGAAGATCAGAATTAGAGATTGATAGAAAAGCACGGATATGGGCGCGCGTGAGTAGGAAACAAAAAATATCTATTCTAGTCCCATCATCAGCTATGGGTTCGAATCTAAGAGAAATTCTAGAAAATGTTTGCTACCCAGAAATTTTCGTGTCTTTTCCGAATGATAAGGAGAAAAAAAAAATGGGGTCAAAAGAAAATGCTATTTTGGAATTTTATCAACAATTTGCTTGTGTCGGCGGGGACCCAGTATTTTCTGAGTCCTTATGTAAGGAATTACAAAAGAAATTTTTTCAACAAAGATGTGAATTAGGAAGGGTTGGGCGACGAAATATGAACCGGAGATTGAATCTTGATATACCTCAGAACATTACATTTTTGTTACCACGGGATGTATTGGCAGCTGCGGATCACTTGATCGGAATGAAATTTGGAATGGGTACGCTTGACGATATGAATCACTTGAAAAATAAACGTATTCGTTCTGTAGGGGATCTTTTACAGGATCAATTCGGAGTGGCTATGGTTCGTTTAGAATATGCGGTTCGAAAAACTCTAGGTGGAGCAATTAAGCAAAAAAGGATACCAACTCCTCATTATTTGGTAACTTCAACTCTATTAACAACCACTTATGAATCCTTTTTTGGCCTACACCCCCTATCTCAAGTTTTTGATCAAACAAATCCATTGACACAAATAGTTCATGGGCGAAAATTCAGTTATTTGGGTCCTGGGGGGTTGACAGGGCGAACTGCTAGTTTTCGGATACGAGACATCCATCCTAGTAACTATGGGCGTATTTGCCCAATTGATACATCTGAAGGAATCAATGTTGGACTCGTTGGATCCTTAGCAATTCATGCGAGGCTTGGTCATTGGGGATCTTTAGAAAGACCGTTTTATGAAATTTCTGAGAGATCAAAAAAGGGGCGGGTGCTGTATTTATCCCCAAGTCTGGATGAATACTATATGGTAACGTCAGGAAATTCTTTAGCAGTAAATCGTGGTATTACGGAAGAGCAGGGTGTTCCGGCTCGATACCGTCAAGAATTCCTGACTATTGCATGGGAAGAGATTCAGCTTCGAAGCATTTTTCCCTTCCAATATTTTTCTATTGGAGCCTCCCTCATTCCTTTTGTCGAGCACAATGATGCGAATCGGGCTTTAATGAGTTCTAATATGCAACGTCAAGCAGTTCCGCTTTCTCGATCCGAGAAGTGCATTGTTGGAACTGGGTTAGAAGGCCATGTGGCTCTAGATTCGGGGGTTTCCGTTATAGCCGAACACGGGGGAAAGGTCATTTATGCCAATACTGACAAGATCATTTTATCAGGTAATGGAGACACTCTAAGCATTCCCTTGCTTAGGTATCAACGTTCCAACAAAAATACTTGTATGCATCAAAAAACCCGGGTTCCGCGGGGTAAATGCATTAAAAAAGGACAAATTTTAGCGGAGGGTACTGCTACAACTGGCGGCGAACTCGCTTTAGGAAAAAATATATTAGTGGCTTATATGCCCTGGGAGGGCTACAATTTTGAGGATGCAGTACTCATTAGCGAACGTCTGGTATATGCAGATATTTATACTTCTTTTCATATACGGAAATATGAAATTCAGATTCATGTGACAAGCCAAGGTCCCGAAAGAATCACTAATGACATACCGTACTTAGAGGCCCATTTACTTCGCAATTTAGATAAAAGTGGAATTGTGATGCTGGGCTCTTGGGTAGAAACGGGCGATGTTTTAGTAGGCAAATTAACGCCGCAGATGGCGAAAGAATCCTCATCTGCCCCGGAAGCTAGATTATTACGAGCCATACTTGGTATTCCGGTATCCACCACAAAGGAAACGTGTCTAAAATTACCCATAGGTAGCAGAGGTCGAGTTATTGATGTGAGATGGGTCCATAAAAAAGGGGGTTACAGTTATAATCCAGAAACGATTCGTGTATATATTTCACAGAAACGTGCAATCAAAGTAGGTGATAAAGTAGCAGGAAGGCATGGGAATAAAGGTATCATTTCCAAAATTTTGCCTATACAAGATATGCCCTATCTGCAAGATGGAACACCTGTTGATATGGTCTTCAATCCATTAGGAGTACCTTCACGAATGAATGTAGGGCAGATATTTGAGTGTTCGCTCGGGTTAGCGGGGGATCTGCTAGACAGGCATTATCGAATAGCGCCCTTTGATGAGAGATATGAGCAAGAGGCTTCGAGAAAACTCGTGTTTTCTGAATTATATGAAGCCGGTAAGCGAACAGCGAATCCATGGGTATTTGAACCCGAATATCCGGGAAAAAGCAGAATATTTGATGGAAGAACGGGGGATCCTTTCGAACAACCTGTTTTAATAGGAAAGGCCTATATCTTGAAATTAATTCATCAAGTTGATGATAAAATCCATGGGCGTTCCACTGGAAAGTACGCGCTTGTTACACAACAAGCTCTTAGAGGAAGAGCCAAACAAGGGGGACAGCGGGTAGGAGAAATGGAAGTTTGGGCTCTAGAGGGATTTGGTGTTGCTCATATCTTACAAGAGATGCTTACTTATAAATCTGATCATGTTCGAGCTCGTCAGGAAGTACTTGATACTACGATCAATGGAGGAAGGATAGCTAAGCCAGAGAAGGATGCTCCAGAATCTTTTCGATTGCTAGTTCGAGAACTACGATCTTTGGCTCTAGAAATGAACCATTTCCTTGTATCTGAGAAGAACTTCCAGATTAATAGGAAGGAAGTTTGATTGGAATGAATCAGAATTTTTCTTCTATGATCGACCGATATAAACATCAACAACTTCGAATTGGATCAGTTTCTCCTCAACAAATAATTGCCTGGGCTAATAAAATCCTACCTAATGGAGAGGTGGTTGGAGAGGTGACAAAACCCCATACTTATCATTACAAAACCAATAAACCGGAAAAGGATGGATTGTTTTGTGAAAGAATTTTTGGGCCTATAAAAAGTGGAATTTGTGCTTGTGGAAATTATCGAGTAATCAGAGATACAAAAGAAGAACCGAAATTTTGCGAACAATGTGGAGTCGAGTTTGTTCATACTCGGGTACGACGATATCAAATGGGATACATTAAACTGGCATGCCCAGTAACTCATGTGTGGTATTTGAAACGTCTTCCTAGTTATATCGCGAATCTTTTAGATAAACCGCTTAAAGAATTAGAGGGCCTCGTATACTGCGATGTGTGATTTGATCGAAATTTTGATTTTACAGATTCGGAATAAGAAACTGTCATCCCGTTCAATCTCATTGGGATGCCCCAGCTCTGACATGTCTCTTGGGAGGAGCAGCATGAAACTCAGAATCCTATTATGGGTGTATTCAATACTCTCAAAATAAGGGGAATTGATCTATGGTTGATTCCATAACAGATAAATAGGAATTGCTAGTTGTACCTCGTTAAAAAGACTTCTTTACGTGGAATTAATCATTCCATATAGAAAGAATTTCTCTTCAAGTAAACAAATATGGCATGGTTACGAAAGCCTATCTATCGCATATAGGCTTTAAATCATGACATAACCGTCGAGGTTAAGTAGGGACCTAAAAGATCGAACAGAACGATACATAGACAAGTAAATTCCTTCTGAGTTCCGAGGTATTCTTTTAAGAAGGGGATTCCTCATTCGAAGGGAAGTAGACTACTCAATAATTTCCCATTTCATTTATGTCCTAAATTGCCGAATCAGGAATTCATAAAATAGAAATAAAAAGGAAGGATGTATTAATGAAATGTTGGTTGGTCCTCACCGGAAACTTGAGTAAGGAGTAGATCTTGTTGGGGTTTTCTAGAAAAAAAAAAAATGGGAAAGCGAGAGCCCCCCTTTATCGTTATTTGGCGTAACTACTTGAGCCGGATGAGAGGAAACCCTCACGTCCGATTTTGAAGGGGGGGAAATCCTATAGGAACCTATCCCAATTTTTCCTTTGCGAGGCCTGTTGCTAAAAAACCCACTTTCTTACGATTACGAGGTTCATTCGAATACGAAATACAATCTTGGAAATACAGCATCCCACCTTTTTTTACTACTCAAGGTTTCGATAGATTTCGAAATAGAGAAATCTCGACTGGGGCAGGTGCTATCAGAGAACAATTAGCCGATCTGGATTTGGGACTTATTAGAGATTCTTCATTGGTCGAATGGAAAGACTTAGGGGGCGAAGGGCCCGCCGGTAATGAATGGAAAGAGAGAAAAATTGGAAGAAGAAAGGTTTTTTTGGTTAGACGCATGGAATTAGCTA